AAAATTTGGATATTTGTAGACGAAAAATAATAAGCATTTACTTAACTTGTATTTAGTTCTATTTATTGATAAAAAATTATTGATAAAAAAATGTTAGTGATAAAAAAACAAAAAATTCTATAAGGTTGAATAAAAATTAAATTAATTATTTAATATAATTGCTATGCTTAGTGTGTGACTCGTTGGTTTTTGTAGGATTAGGATTCAAAAAAAAAAATGGAATAGCCCGGAGTAGAAACTAATAACTATAGAACTAATAACCAACCCATCGCTTCGCATTATCTGGATATAAAGAAAGAGCCAGTCAAAATATGATATATAAATCATATCGTTGTAGCAACTTAAATCTTTTTTTTTTTTAGACAAACCAATCTGATTATGGGTTGTAAAGCAAGATGAAAGTATGCAGATAAACGGAAGGGTGAGAGAAAGATAGAAAAAGAACATCCACGATATATAATTCCAATATGTACGGTCTATGAGTCATCTCATAAAAAAGAATGTAATTAAAGCATCAATACTGGTTGATCCCTAATTAGACAAATACGTGGATAAAACCAGACATAAAGAGCCCCGAGCCAATAAAGACTGAGAAGGTTGACTCAAAAAAAAAATTTATTCATTCATTAGGGGCTCCGTTGTAGAATTCAGACCTAATCATTACTCGAGAGGTGGCGGGAACGATAGAACCTGTGAATGTATCGGATTCTATTGAAAAGGAATCCTAATGATTCAGTGGGTAGGATGGCGGAACGAACCAGAATTCATTTTTTTGAAAAATTATAAACTAATTTTATAACTGAATGTTGAAAGAGTAAATATTCGCCCGCGAATTTTTTTTTTTTTAGAAATTTGAATAAATTCGATACGATAATAAAAATAAAGATTCATTATAATATAATACCCCAATTCCATTATCTTATCTATAAATACAATATATAATTAATTAGATTATATCAAAAGATAAAAAAAATTGAATTATCTTTATCTATCTATTAAATGGAATTTGAAAGAATCTACCAATTCAGTATTCATCATATATATATATTTTTTTTCGTTTAATTCGCGAGGAGCTGGATGAGAAGAAATTATCATGTCCGGTTCTGTAGTAGAGATGGATGGGATTAATAAACAACCATCAACTATAACCCCAAAAGAACCAGATTCCGTAAACAACATAGAGGAAGAATGAAAGGAATATCTTATCGAGGTAATCGTATTTGTTTTGGTAGATATGCTCTTCAAGCACTTGAACCCGCTTGGATCACGTCTAGACAAATAGAAGCGGGGCGGCGAGCAATGACACGAAATGCACGCCGTGGCGGAAAAATTTGGGTACGTATATTTCCAGACAAACCCGTTACCCTAAGACCTACAGAAACGCGTATGGGTTCGGGGAAAGGATCTCCCGAATATTGGGTCGCTGTTGTTAAACCCGGCAGAATACTCTATGAAATGAGCGGGGTGGCAGAAAATATAGCCAGAAGGGCTATTTCAATAGCGGCATCAAAAATGCCTATACGAACTCAATTCATTCTTTCAGTATAGGAATGTATAACAAAAGGAAAGCATTTTTTTGATAAAAAAAACAATTGTAGGTTTCTTGTTTTGAACAAACAATATTTCTTTTTTTTTTACCTTTACATTGAAAAATACAAAACAAATAAAAAAAAGATATGATTCAACCTCAAACCTATTTGAATGTAGCGGATAACAGCGGGGCCCGAGAGTTGATGTGTATTCGAATCATAGGCGCGAGTAATCGACGATATGCTCGTATCGGTGACGTTATTGTTGCTGTAATCAAAGAAGCAGTACCAAATACACCTCTCGAAAGATCAGAAGTGATCCGAGCTGTAATTGTACGTACTTGTAAAGAACTCAAACGGGAAAACGGTATGATAATACGATATGATGACAATGCTGCAGTTGTTATTGATCAAGAAGGAAATCCAAAGGGAACCCGGATTTTTGGCGCAATCCCCCGGGAATTAAGACAGTTAAATTTCACTAAAATTGTTTCATTAGCACCTGAAGTATTATAAGGGAATGACATGCTATAGTTTTATAATATAATATTTGAATGAAATGTATTAATTTAAATTAAATTTAGTAAATTGTTTGTATATTACGTATATACTTTTAAAATTAAAATTCATAAATATTTATGAATTAAGAAAAAAAAATAAATAGAGCATGTTGATTATATCAAAATTCGGGGGCAATAATAATCTTAGTTTATCATGAGTAAAGACACTATTGCTGACATAATAACCTCTATACGAAATGCTGACATGAATGAAAAACGAACAGTTCGAATACCATCTACTAACATCACTGAAAATATTGTTAAAATCCTTTTAAGAGAAGGTTTTATTGAAAACGTAAGAAAACATCAGGAAAGCAATAATTTTTTTTTGGTTTTAACCCTACGACATAGGAGAAATAGGAAAGGACCATATAGAACCATTTTAAATTTAAAAAGGATCAGCCGTCCTGGCCTGCGAATTTATTCTAATTATCAACGAATTCCGAGAATTTTAGGCGGAATGGGAATAGTAATTATTTCTACTTCGCGAGGGATAATGACAGACCGAGAGGCTCGAATAGAAGGAATCGGCGGGGAAATTTTGTGTTATATATGGTAATCTTTCTGATAGCCAAATCATATGCGTAACTTTCGTATTTATGAAAAATAAAGAGTAATTTAAGGTAGGTTTCTAATATTATATGATGTTTATGCCTGTTTGATTGGTTGCTGCTTTAAAACCGTTTTATCTGGAATGAAAGAACAAAAAAGGATTTACGGGGCTTTAATTATTGAACTACGTCTCAACGGTATGTATATTTCGAGTTGATTTCGATAATTAAAATATGATTTTAGGTTTTGATTCGGCAAAGGTTCAACTTAATTTTATACATATACTACCTAAAAAAAAAAAATGGGTAAGTTATTATGATTCAATTAAAAGAAATAGGATAGGATTTGTATATTTTAGTATATTCAAAAGTAAAGACCCAAAGAATTGGGTTCTTTTTTTATTTCAACATTCTTTCGTAGGGATACAATCCGAAGCTAGAAATTTTAAGAAACTTATTTTCTTCCAATTTAAGTATATTCAGAATTAAGAAAGGGAGTGACAAATATGAAAATAAGGGCCTCCGTTCGTAAAATTTGTGAAAAGTGTCGCCTGATCCGTAGGCGGGGACGGATTATTGTAATTTGTTCCAACCCGAGACATAAACAAAGACAAGGATAATACTTTTAAACAAAAAGGACTCCTGAAATAGAAAGGACCTGATGTACAGGTGTACAAAAAAAATAAGTAAAAAAAAATTAGGATCTGTTTTGACATGAAATGGATATATCCATATATCTCTGACTTATATTTATGAGATGATAAAATATGGCAAAACCTATACCAAAAATTGGTTCACGTAGAAATAGACGTATTGGTTCACGTAAGAATGCGCGTAGAATACCAAAGGGAGTTATTCATGTTCAAGCAAGTTTCAACAATACCATTGTAACTGTTACAGATGTACGAGGTCGAGTAATTTCTTGGTCGTCTGCCGGTACTTGTGGATTCAAGGGTACAAGAAGAGGGACGCCATTTGCCGCTCAAACCGCAGCGGGAAATGCTATTCGGACAGTAGTGGATCAAGGTATGCAACGAGCAGAAGTTATGATAAAGGGCCCGGGTCTCGGGAGAGATGCGGCATTAAGAGCTATTCGTAGAAGCGGCATACTCTTAAGTTTCATACGGGATGTAACCCCTATGCCACATAATGGCTGTAGGCCCCCCAAAAAAAGGCGTGTGTAAACATTGAAAAGATTTCAAGAGAAATAAACAATTCAATGATTTGATAAAAAAATATTACTATGGTTCGAGAGAAAGTAACAGTATCTACTCGGACACTACAGTGGAAATGTGTTGAATCAAGAGCAGACAGTAAGCGTCTTTATTATGGACGCTTTATTCTGGCCCCGCTTATGAAAGGACAGGCCGATACAATAGGAATCGCCATGCGAAGAGCTTTACTCGGAGAAATAGAAGGAACATGTATTACACGTGCAAAATCTGAGAAAATACCACACGAATATTCTACCTTCGGAGGTATTCAAGAATCTGTCCATGAAATTTTAATGAATTTGAAAGAAATTGTATTGAGAAGTAATATGTATGGAACTCGTAACGCGTCTATTTGTGTCAAGGGTCCTGGATATGTAACTGCTCAAGACATTATTTTACCACCCTCTATAGAAATCGTTGATAATACACAGCATATAGCAAATATAACAGAACCAATTAATTTGTGTATTGAATTACAAATCGAGAGGAATCGTGGATATCGTATAAAAACGACAAATAACTTTCAAGAAGATAGTTATCCTATAGATGCTGTATTCATGCCCGTTCGAAATGCGAATCATAGTATTCATTCTTATGTGAATGGAAATGAAAAACAAGAGATACTTTTTATCGAAATATGGACAAACGGAAGCTTAACTCCGAAAGAAGCACTTCATGAAGCCTCTCGGAATTTGATTGATTTGTTTATTCCCTTTTTACATGCGGAAGAAGAAAACTTCCATTTCGAAAACCATCAACACAAAGTTACCTTACCCCTTTTTTCTTTTCATGGTAAATTGGCTAATCCAAGGAAAATAAAAAAAGAAATTACACTGAAATATATTTTTATTGACCAATCAGAATTGCCCCCCAGGGTCTATAATTGCCTCAAAAGGTCTAACATACACACATTATTAGACCTTATGAATAACAGTCAAGAAGATCTTATGAAAATTAAACATTTGCGCATACAAGATGTAAAAGATATATTGAATATTCTAGAAATAAAAAAAAATTTAGAATAAATTTAATTTATTTTATAAGCTTTTGTCTAAAAAAATAAAAATGGTTTTTAAATCTTTAGCACAATACATATATTCCGAATAGGTCTAAAATAAAATTTATATTTGGTGTATCTAGGGAAAA